ATGAGTACTTTGGCTAAAAAGCATGACGATAAAGGGAAAAGAGGGGGATTAAAAGAACGATTGTATTCTTATAGACACCGTTGGCTTTTTAGTACTAACCATAAAGATATTGGAACTTTATATTTTGTTTTTTCTTTTTGGGCTGGTTTGGTTGGAACGGCTTTTAGTGTTATTATCCGTATGGAATTGTCTATGCCTGGTACTATTTTAGATGATGCCCATTTATATAATTTAATTGTTACTTCTCACGGGTTAGTTATGATTTTTTTTTTGGTTATACCTATAATGTTAGGGGGGTTTGGTAATTGGTTAGTTCCTATTATGTTGACTGCTCCTGATATGGCTTTTCCTCGTGTGAATAATTTAAGTTTTTGGTTGTTGACTGTTTCTTTGTTGCTTTTTATGGGTTCTGCTTATGTGGAAGCCGGTGCTGGTACGGGTTGGACTATTTATCCTCCTTTATCAAATAGGAAACATCATCTTGGGATTACTGTGGACTATCTTATTTTATCCTTGCATGTTGGTGGTGCTTCTTCTATTATATCTGGTATTAATTTTGTTACTACGGCTCTTTGTATGCGTCCTGGGGTTATAACTTTGCTTCGAACAACTATGTTTGTTTGGTGTATTGCTGTGACTGGTTTTTTGCTTATTTGTGCTATGCCTGTCTTGGCGGCCGGATTAACTATGCTTTTGACGGATCGTAACTTTAATACAGCTTTTTTTGATCCTATTGGGTTGGGTGATCCTTTGTTGTTTGTTCATTTATTTTGGTTTTTTGGTCATCCTGAAGTTTATATTTTAATTTTGCCTGCTTTTGGTATTATTTCTCAAGTGATTAAAGTTGGGTGTGGGAAGCGAGAGTTGTTTGGTAAGGTTCCTATAATTTATGCTATTCTTTCTATTGGTTTTTTGGGGTTTATTGTGTGGGGTCATCACATGTTCACTGTTGGAATGAATGTGGATAGGCGAGCTTATTTTAGGACTGTTACTTTAATTATTGCTATTCCTACGGGTGTGAAGGTTTTTAGGTGGATTGCTACCCTGTTCGGTGGGGGTTTAAAGAATTGGCCCATGGTTTATTGAGCTTGTGGGTTTTTGTTTCTGTTTACTGTTGGTGGGTTAACTGGTGTTGTTCTTGCTAGGGCTTCTTTAGATGTTGTTTTACACGACACTTATTACGTAGTAGCCCATTTTCACTATGTTTTAAGAATAGGGGCGGTATTTGGTTTATTTGCAGGTTTTCATTATTGGTTTCCTTTGTTTACTGGTATTGGGTTAAACCCTGTTTGGAGAAAGGCTCAGTTTGTGAGAATGTTAATCGGTGTTAATGTGACTTTCTTTCCTCAACACTTTTTAGGTTTGGCAGGTATGCCTCGTCGTTATATAGATTATGCTGATACTATACACGGGTTTAATTTTGTATCTAGGTGGGGCTCTTTAATTAGTTTATGTAGTTTGTTTCATTTTATTTTTATTTTATTTGAAGCTTTTTTATCTCAGCGTAGATTGGTGTTTTGGGAAGTTATGAACACTGAGGCGGAGTGGTCTCGAAAAGGATTTCCTACTAAGTATCATAATTTTTCTCAAAATGTTTGGGGGTTTGAAAACCGTTCTAAGAAGTCTAGGAAGAGTGGTTAGTAAAACTGGCTGTTTAAAACTTTAGGTTTGTTATCGAGGTGGCAGATTTATGTGTTGGACTTAGGATCTAAAGAAGAGTATTACTCTCTCGGTAATCAGTCAATGTTTGGTTAGAGTTTTTATAATGGTTTGTGTTTCTTATTATATCGTTACGGAGCGTAAGGGGTTGGGTATAATACAACGGCGTCATGGTCCTAATAAGGTTAGTTTTAAAGGGGTTCTTCAGCCCATTGCTGATGGGGTAAAGCTATTTACTAAAGAGGTGATTGTTCCGGTGGCTACTTTTAAGACTATATTTTTTTTGGGTCCTTTTATTTGTTTTTTTTGTGCTTATAGGTTATGGGTTTTATTTCCTAACAATAACTCTGTTGTAGAGTTTGAACTTGGTTTGTTGTTTTTTCTTTGTATTTCTTCTTTTAGTGTTTATGGCGTTTTTTTGGTTGGTTGGATTTGTGATTCACGTTATGCTTTTTTAGGAGCTATACGAGCTGTTGCGCAGACCATTTCTTATGAGGTTTTTTTGAGAACTTTATTGTTTTGTCCTCTTATTTTAGTTGGTAGCTTTGATTTGTTAGAGTTGCGTCAATTTTCATTTGTTACCTTTCTTATTGGACAAGAGGTAATTATTCTTTGGTTAATTGCTGTTTTAGCTGAAACTCACCGAGCTCCTTTTGACTTTGTAGAGGGGGAATCAGAGTTGGTGTCTGGTTATAGGGTGGAGTATGGTGGCACAGGGTTTGCTTTGTTGGCTTTGGCTGAATACAGGAATATAATGTTTATAAGAATAGTTACTACTTGTCTTTATTTTGGGTGGCTAATTCCTTTAAGTTGATGGGGCGATTTTATCTTTGCTTTTATTCTGGTTTTTTTTGCTTATTTTTTAGTTTGGGTTCGTGGTACCCTACCTCGGTATCGGTATGATTTGTTAATAAAAGTTTGTTGAGAGGTTTTTTTACCTTTGAGTTTGTGTTTTTTTGTTTTTTTTATAGTTTTGTAATGGTGTAATGGTGTTTTTGTAAAACTATGTTGATTTTAAGTATAGAGAAGTAGTTTTTAAAATTGAAAATTAAGGGTTTTCTTTGGGCAGTTTCCTTCTCTTGTGATAGAAACTAAGTTTATGTTTAGGCCTAAGGTTTATGGGTTGTTATATAGGATTTGTTCTTTAGTGGCCTTAGTTGTTTTAGTGTGCGGGGTGATGGTGTCTTTAATTAGGTCCGGTGTTTTAGGGGTTTGAGTAGGTATGGAGGTTAATTTTTTAGGTGCTGTCTGTTTTATAAGGGGGGTTTATGTTGAGGAAAGAGAAAGTGTTATGAAATATTTTATCGTCCAGGTGGTTGGGTCGTGTTTTTTAGTTTTAGGGCTTTTAATATTAGTGTATGGTGAGTTTCTACTTTTGGTGGAAAGTTTTAGGATAATGGGATTAGCTATTAAGTTGGGGATTTTTCCTTTTCATTTTTGGGTGCCGGGCGTAATAAGGTCTCTTTCTTGGTTTGCCTGTTTTGTTGTTTCCGTGGTTCAAAAAGTGGCACCGTTGTGGTTATTGTCTAATTTTTGTTTAGGTAGTGGAGTGGTAAATGTGATGGAGCTTTTAGGTATTTTAACTTGTTTGGTTGGGTGTGTGGGTGGAATTGGAATGTTAAATTATCGAGCTTTAATAGGCTATTCTTCTTTATCTCATCTGGGTTTCTTGGTTATTTTGTGCTTGGCAGAAGTAAGTTTGTTTTGGAGTTATTTGGTTGTTTACGGGTTGTTAAATTTGATGCTAATAACTAGTTTGTGGAGTTTAAGAATTTATAGGTATTCTGATTTGTTAAAAGAAGGAGATGTTTCTTACTACACAGAGTTGGTGTGGATTTCTTTTTATTTTCTTTCTTTGGCTGGGATTCCTCCTTTTAGTGGGATCTTTTTGAAAGTTTATTTTTTGGTGAGGTGTTGAAGTTTTGCTCCTTTAGGTTGTGTTTTGTGCTTAATAGGATCAGCGGTGAGTGTTTATTTTTATTTAGGGGTTGTGATTGATATGGTGGTGTATTGGGGGAAAAGCACTTGCATTATGTTTGGTAAAGATAATAGTAAGTATATTTCTTTGGTTGGGTTTGTAAGGGTTATTGTAAATATTGGTATTGGTTATCCCTTGTTTTTGTTGTGCGGGACATAAAGGGTGTACTATTGTGGCAGGCGCGAGCAGCGAAACGGTAGGAAGAAGTAGAGTATTGTGGTTTTAGATATTTGTTTTTTTTTTCTTTTTTTTGCTCTTTTTCATATCTTTTTTCAGCATAAGATTTTTTTAAATTTACTCTTGTCTTTTGAGTTACTAAGTTTATTAGTGTATGTAATTTCTATGTGCTTAGGTGCGATATCTTTAAGGTTAGTGTCTTTTCATGTTTGTAATTTAATTTTGTGTTTGAGAGTGGTTGAAAGGGTGATGGGGTTGGCTCTTCTTATTTTGTGTTCTCGTCTTAGTAGAAAAAAACAGGTTTCTTGTTTTAGCTTTTTAAAATTTTAGTTTTATTATTTGGAATGGTTTGTATGTGTGTTTAGGTTGGCTATACTGTAGGGTTGGGTTATAAAAGTTTAAAGGTTTGTTGGCTTAGGGAGAAGTTGTAGTGTTTGTATTGGGTTATATAAATTAAATTCCTAGTTTGGTGGTTTTATGTGGGACATTATGCCAGAAAAATGGGTTGCTTTGATGTAGTAAAATATGGGGTTTTCCTCTAATGTTATAGGGTTTATAGTGTGTTTTGAGTTTATGTTTACTTGTACCTAATGATGGTGTTGGAGTAGTTTCGAAAGTAGTTTATACAAAATATTAAATTGTCAATTTAAAGATGTCTGCGGATCTTTCGATTATTTAAAGTGGTGTTTGATTTGATTTTAACTTTTAAAGTTAATTTACGATTGGTTAATCGTGCTTTAAATGTCAGTATGAGGGCAATTACATTTTCCAGACTTCAATAGAAGGATGGCAGCGCGTTTGTTTTATTATCATGATTTGGCTTTGGTTGTGATTGTTGTTATTTCGGTTTTGGTTTTGATGTTTTTGACTTCGTTTGTATTTAGTAATGTTTTTATTGGGGAGAGTATGCATTTGAAGTTGAAAAAGTGCAGTTGGTTGGAGTTGGGGTGGAGTATTGCTCCTTTCTTTGTTTTGTTTACACTGGGTTTTGTTTCTATGAAAAATTTATATGATATAGAGGTTGGTGAAAAAGTTAAGTTTGCGGTAAAAGTTACTGGTCACCAGTGATACTGGGAGTATAGCTATGTTAGTAATTTTTCTAATGTTGGTAATAAGGGTGAGTTTAATAATTTTGTGATGTCTTTTTTATTAAATGACTCAGCTGGTTCGGGTTTTACTTTTAAAGAGGTTTTTTATAGTGTGTTTGATAATCTTTTTTCTACAAACAGTAATAATAATAACATTGTTGTTTGGCAAGGGGATGTTGCTTCTGGGTATGTTCCTGGTGAGCAAGTTGGTAATTCTGGTTTTACTAATATAAAAGATGATTATGATTACAGAGCTAGTAATCAGTTTACTCAGGAGATAGTTGAACGTTCTATTAGAGAAAAAGCTAAGGTTTCTAAAGATGTTGTTGTTTATGGCTCTACAAGTCAAAGTGGTTCTCATAGAGTGGTTGATAGGGGTGTTGGTGATGGAACTGGGGTTGTTTCGGGTTATACTGGTTCTGAAACTGGTGAGGGAGTTGGTGATCAATCTATAAAGGATTATATTGTGCCTTGGTCTAGAGGTGAGCTTGAGGGAGGAGTTAATAGTGCTTTTCGTGATTGAGATGTTGCTATGGGTTTTGTTAATGGCGGTTTGGTGGTTGATGAGAATTATAGTGGGGTTTTAAAAGGTGTTTCTGTTCTTTTTTTAGAGGGGGATTGATATTTTAAGTATGATTCTTATATTGTTCCTGAAGATGTTCTTTTGGAGGGTGATTTTTTTGGATTAAAAAGAGGTTTCCGTAATCAAGATGTAAGAGTTCCATGCTATTTAGTTCGTAGTGAGAAAAACGAGGTGTTAATTAGTACGGCTGATGTAATGCATAGGTGGGGTGTTACGGAGTTGGGGGTGAAGGCGGATGCAGTGCCTGGGCGTCAAAATGCTGTAAAAGTGGTTCCTTTACGTTCTGGGGCTGCGTTTGGTTTTTGCTATGAGCTTTGTGGGGCTGGCCATAGTCAGATGCCTATTTGTGTTTTTATTGCTAATAAGCTAGATGTAGAGTGAATTATTAAGAGAGGTGTTTTGGAGACAGACGCTGCTTTGGATTATCTTTCCAGGTTTGCCTAGTTTTTTTGTTTTGTTGGATTAGTGGTGTTGTGTAAATGGCTTAGGTTGGGTGATTAGGTTTAATAATTAATCAAGATGTAGTTTAAAATAAAATTCTAGCTTTGGGAGTTAGTGATGTTATCTGGTAACTGTCTTGATGTTTTATATTATAAATTATACTTGCAACTTGTTTTGCAAAATTTAATAGTTTGAAATACAGGTTACGTTATCGAAATCGTTTTTTAAAAGTGTTATCTTCGGTTTTGTATGATTTGCCCGCCCCTGTAAATTTAACTATTTTTTGAAATTTTGGTTCTTTATTAGGGGTTTGTTTGGTAATACAAATTTTTACTGGTCTATTGATGGCGGTTCACTATACTCCTGAAGTTGGTCAAGCTTTTGATTCTGTTGTCCATATTATGCGGGATGTTAATGGTGGGTGGTTTTTACGTAGGGCACATGCTAACGGTGCTTCTTTTTTCTTTGGGTGTATTTATTTACATATTGGGCGGGGTGTTTTCTACCACTCTTTTTTTATAACTCACACTTGGTTAGTTGGTTGTACTTTGTTTATTGTTCTAATGGCTATTGCTTTTACAGGGTATGTTCTTCCTTGAGGTCAAATGTCATTTTGAGGGGCTACTGTAATTACTAACCTGTTTGGTGCTATTCCCTATATTGGGCCTTCTTTAGTAGAATGATTATGGGGGGGTTTTTGTGTTGGAGATGCTACTTTAAAGCGGTTTTTTGTGTTTCATTTTTTGGCTCCTTTTATTTTAATAGTTTTAGTGGGGGTGCATATTATTTTTTTACATGACACAGGTTCGGGTAATCCTTTAGGTGTTGACTCAGACGCGGAGGCTGTGCCGTTTCATAGCTATTATGTTTTGAAAGATTTGGTAGGGATCGTTGTTATGATTGGAATCTTGTTTATAATTGTGTTTTGTGAACCAGATTTGTTTTCGGACCCCACTAATTACATACCTGCTGACCCGATAAAAACACCTCTTCATATTCAGCCTGAGTGATATTTTTTGTTCGCTTATACTATTTTGCGAAGAATTCCTAACAAGTTAGGTGGTGTCTTGGCTTTGGCAGGGTCTGTTTTTGTTTTATACCTTTTGCCAATGTATCCTAAATCTTTATGACGCGGCTCTCAGTATAACCCTGTGGCCCAGTTTGTGTTTTGGGTTTTTGTTGGTAATTTTATTGTTTTAACATATATGGGTATATGCCCTGTAGAGCCACCATTTGAGCTGGTTGGGATAATTTCTAGTATTTTATATTTTTTATTTTATATTGTTTATCCTTTTACGTGGTTTATTTGGGAAAGTGTTATTTTTGATGAGGGAATGAATGTTAAAGATTATCCTGATATGGTTTTTAGGGAAAAAGATGATGTCTATGTTTTAAAGGATTGATAGGTGTGTTTTGGTTATGTGTATATAATTTCAGAATCTGCTTTGGTTTTTGTATTGTTAAAGAGAAAATGTTTTGATTTCTAATGGAAAATTAGGTTTTGAAATAAAAATAGTTGATATGTGTACTTTTTGGAGAATGGCCTGTAGAGATAAGGTATTGATATGTGTTCTTGAAAATTTAAGAGCTATTGTTTTTATTGTTTTTGTTGCAAAAAAGTCATAAAAGTTAACAATAGAGGTGACATGTCTGTCGAATAAGTTGATAGCTAGTTTGGGAAGAAACATATTTACGTATGGGGTAAATTTTTTATTTTTGTTAGTGCAGGACTAGTAAGGTTTATACTCAGATTTTTAGGGCTAAGCTTAAAAATATTAAAATGTTTTAGAAAGAGTAAAGTAGGGTTTGTATTGTCCATCTATTAAACTTTTTTATAAAGTAAATTGTAAAAAGTTAATTTTCATAGTATTCTCATAGGTATAATAACTTTTTATACTGTGACTAGTATAGGATTAGTAATTGTGTTTTAGTGTAATAAGGAGTAAATTATTTTTAGGTTACCTTATTTGTTTGGGTGACGTGGTATTGTGTTTTTAGTTGAGCACATATATAAAAGTTTAATTTATTTTATTTTGATTTTAATATTAACTTATTAATTTGAAGTTGAAATCTATGTTGAAAGAACTCGGCAAATTGTCTTTGTGCCTGTTTATTAAACACATCGCCTTCTGAGTTGTTGATATAGAAGGTCTCGCCTGCCCAGTGACTGTAATGGTTTAACGGCCGCTGTTTTTGTGCTAAGGTAGCGCGGTAAGTAACCCTTTAATTGAGGGATAGTATGAATGGCTGGACGCAGAGAAGCTGTTTCCAATGTAGTGAACAAGAAGTTTCTTTCTAAGTGCAAAAGCTTGGGTTTTTGTAAAAGACGACGAGACCCTGTCGAACTTGTTTAAAAACTAAAATATTTAGCTTAGATTAGTTAATAAGTTTCAGTTCTGTTATTTGTTAGCTATTTCCTTAATTTGTTTTTAATTTTTGATTATGGTTTTATCACAGTCTTGTCTATTGGTAAGTAGTGTTTGTTTTAAAAAATATTATTTACGTGGTAAGTTGTGGTTAAATCACACAGATTAAGTTGTTTCGAGTTTATTTTGGTTTCGAATTTTTGTTGGGGCAACACACACTTATTAAACGGTGTGTTTTTGTATAAGGACCCTGTATGACGGCCTAAAGCAAAAGTTACCGCAGGGATAACAGCGTAATTTTTTTCCGTAAGTTGTATTGGGAAAAAAGTTTACAACCTCGATGTTGAATTAAGAAAACTTTGTGGCGCAGACGCCACAGTGAGTAAAACTGTTCGTTTTTTAATCTCTTACATGATTTGAGTTAAGATCGGCGTGAGCTAGATCGGTTTCTATCTTTATTTGTTACTCCTATTGTACGAAAGGATCCGGGAGTGGTGTTATTAAACGCTATACTGAAGGTTAGATAAGTGTGGGTTCTAACTATGGCTCAGTTTGCACCTATTTATTCTTTGTTACTTTTTATGTATGTTTGGTTTTTGTTTACGTGTTTGTTTTGTTCTTTGTGATGGATTTCTAAGCGGCCTTATAGGTTTATAAGTTAACATAGGTTGGGTTTTCCCATTTGTAGTAATATACCTTATTTGTTGTTTTGAATTCAGTTGGGGCGCTTGGTGTGTTGTAAGTAGTCTTTTTAGTTTAGTTTTTGTTTTAATAGGTTCTGGTTATTATTCTTATTATCTATTAAGCGAATGGTTTGGTTTGGACCAGTTATCTTATATTCTAGTGGTAATGTGTTTTTTAGTTTTTGCCACCAGGTTGGTTAGAAGATGTAAAGAATTAAAATTTAATGTATCTTTAACTGAACGAAATGGGGTTGGGATGGTCGAAATAGTTATCTTAATTTCATTGGGTAGGGTTATTTTTTTTTCTTTGAGTAGATGAATGGATTTTTATTTTTTTTTTGAGTTTTCGTTGGTTCCTACTTTTTGGTTGATTTTAAAGTGGGGGTATCGGCCTGAACGTTTACAAGCGGGTCTTTATATGTTAATATATACGGTTTCTGCTTCTTTACCTTTACTTGCTGGCTTAGTTTTGTTTTGGCTTAAAGTGGGAAGAGACAATATGCTTCTCAGAAAAAGTTTGGGTGTGGTATTTATTTCTCACAGCTCGAGATGGGTTTGGGTTTTTATTTCTTTGGGGTTTTTGGTTAAGTTGCCTATTTATTTTTTTCATGGGTGGTTGCCGAAAGCCCATGTAGAAGCGCCTTTGAGTGGGTCTATACTTTTGGCTGGGGTTCTTTTGAAATTTGGAGCTTATGGGATTATTCGGTTTCTTTGAATAACTCAAGTTTCTATATTAGAGGTGATTTTGGGTGTAATAGTGTTTAGTGTTTGGGGGGGTCTAATTAGAAGTTGTGTTAGTGTGTCTCAGACGGATTTAAAGTCTTTGATTGCTTACTCTTCTGTTGGTCACATGGCTGTTTGTTTGGGTGGTATTTTAAGAATATATTCTTTAGGTAAAATAGGGGCAGTTTGTCTTTTGTTTGCTCATGGTTTATCCTCTCCTGCTCTTTTCTCCATAGCGGCTAGGGTTTATGAGGTGGTTGGAACTCGTAATGTGGTATTAAGAAAAGGTATTTTACGATTGTTTCCTGTTTTTTCTTTGTGTTGGTTTTTGTGTTGTATCATTAATATAAGTTTTCCTCCGGCTTTGAACTTTTTTGGAGAGGTTTATTGTGTGGCTGGTATAGTTTGGTTTAATTGGCTTTTTTCTGTTCCTTCTGGTCTTATGGTTTTTTTAACCGGTTGTTACTCTTTAGTTTTATATAACTGGGTAAATCATGGAGCGGTAAGAGAGTGCGTTCATGCTGTTTGAGGAATTAGGTCGCGTTTTATTTATAGGGGTTTGTTTATGGTTTTTCTACTTTTGGCTGGGTTTTTGGGATTAGATTTTTTTTTTGTTTAATTGTAATTGTTGATTTAGTTTATTATTTAAAATGTTGTTTTGTGGAAGCAAAGAAAATAGGGATTAATCAATTTTCTTGTGGTGTAAATAACACGTCAGTTTTTCAAGTTGAAGATGGGTTGTATTACCCTAAGAGGCTTCTATTTGGTAATTGATTATTTTGAAGTTAATCTAAGAACGTTCGAATCGTTTAAAAGCTTGTGATAAGAGATTTGTTTACTATTTTTGATTATTCTTGAGGAGCGGGTTTTAGCGTATTAAGGTTGTCTGTGTGGTTTTGTGGGTTGTTAATTCCTTCTTTTATTATGTGTTTTACGGTTTATTGGTTTTCTCCAAATTTTTGTGATACAACTTTAGTTTGGTTTATGAAGTTATTTGGGCTTAAAATACCAGAAGAGGTAAAATGAATGGGTGGTACTCCCCATTTATTTGTGTCATTATTATTAGTTTTAATAAGATTAAATGTCAGGGGTAATTTGCCTTACCACTACCCACTGTCTGCACATTTTTTATTGATTGGTAGGTTTGCCTTACCTTTTTGATTTGCAACTGTAATTTTGTATATAAGCCCTAATTGACGTCTTGTGCTAGTTGGTTTAGTTCAGGAAGGGGGTTATTTGGTGCCTAACGCTATGGTAATGGCGTCAGAGGTGATTAGGTTTTTAGCACGTCCTTTAACACTAACGTGTCGGCTAGTGATAAACATTATGATTGGTAAAATTATTATAGTGTTAATTGGGAATGTGTGTGTCGGCTTGTTTTTGCCGTTTTTTTGGTATAGAAATGATTTTGGTTCATTGAGGTTTGAGTCGCAGGGAGCTTTTGTGGATTCTCTCATGAACTCTGTAATCGTCCCAACAGTTTTATTTGTTTGGCTATTAATCCGGCGCAGATTTATTTTTTTTATTGAGATGTTTATGTTTATGGTTGAATTAGCTGTTAGTTTATTACAGGCGTGTATTTTTACTGGGCTTTTAGTGTTTTATGTTTATGAAGCGCCTTTAAAGTTAAGAGAGGATAGGGCTAGGGTTAGGTCTTTGATTAATAAGTAGTTTAAACTTAAAAGTTAAATTGTAAAACTAAATGGATTTTCTATTGAGTACTTTTTTTTATGAGGTTTTAAACAGTCAAATTTTTGGTAGTAATATAGGTGATTTTATAAGTGGTATGTTTTATATGGGTTTTGTGTTTTTAATAACTCTTGGTTTACTTTCTTTAGGGATAGCTGTTGGGCAAAAATGGCGTTATGAAGTGGCTAAACTAACAGCTTTTGAGTGTGGGTTTGATCCGTTGAGTAGGTCCCGAATACCTTTCTCTATGCGGTTTTTTTTGGTAGCGCTATTGTTTTTAGTGTTTGATGTGGAGATGGTGCTTTTGTTTCCTTATATTATTAGTTTAAAGATAATTTTTTTGAGTATAAGAGTGTTTAGGAAATGTATGTGCTTTGTGTTTTTGTTAATCTTGATTGGCGGTTTGATACACGAAATTAACGAGGGCAGATTAGAGTGAAAATATTAACCGAAAGGAAAAAGGAAACGAACAGGATGGGTGTCTATCATTATAAGTTGTTTTGGTGGTAGGAAGGAAAAGTGTGTTTACGGTGGGGCGAGCTGTTATTTTACTTTTTTCTTTTTTTTTTTTTTTTAGGTATTTATGTCTTTTTAATATGAGTGGGGCTTATTCTTTGGTGGTAGAGTGAGAGTTAAGAGGACGTATGGGTGTAGATTTAGCTTTTCCTATGGTTTTAGATTTTACTTCTTGTGTGTTTATTAGGGTTGTACTTTATATTTCTGGTTGTGTGGTGTTATTTTCTGGATTTTATATGTCTCATGAAAGGTTTCTTCGGCGTTTTTTAGATATTTTAATGCTGTTTGTGCTTTCTATGGTTTTTCTAATTTTGTTTCCTAGGTTTTTGTCACTGATGATAGGGTGAGATGGCTTAGGTGTTAGTTCTTTTCTGTTAGTTGTTTATTATATGGATCTAGATTCTTTGTCGGCTGGGATAATTACGGCTTTATCTAATCGTGTTGGTGATATGTTTTTTGTGTTGGGTGTTGCTGTAATGAGTTTTGGGTTAGGCTTTTCTAGCTTTGATGTTGATTATATTAAAGGTCTTATATTGAGTTCTGTAGGTAGCAACCTGGTGTTCGTGTTGGGAATACTATTGGTTTTGGGGAGGATAACTAAAAGGGCAGTGATACCGTTTTCGGCTTGGCTTCCTGAAGCTATGGCTGCGCCTACCCCTGTATCTAGCTTGGTACACTCTTCTACTTTGGTGACTGCTGGGGTTTATGTTTTGATTCGTTTTGGGGATCTGGCGGTGGAGTTTTGTAGTTGTTTCTTGATAGTTTTTTCTTTATTAACTGTGGTTATATCTGGAATAAGGGCGTTGAGCTTTGTAGATTTGAAGAAGGTTATTGCTTTGTCTACCCTTAGTCAGGTTAGTATGATGATGTTGTCTATTAGGGTGGGGGCTGTGGGTATTGCTTTTTTTCATTTATTGGTTCATGCTTTCTTTAAAGCTTTGATATTTATATGTGTGGGGAGAGTTATTTTTTATTCAGGTGGGGTTCAGGATGCTCGGTTTTTGGGTTCTCTTTGATTAAAAATGCCTCTTGTTTTCAGGTTGCTTATTTCTTGTAGGTTGTGTTTGGTGGGTTTTCCCTTTTTGTCTGGTTATTATTCTAAAGAATTGATCGTTAGTAATTTTTTAAGTGGGTATTCTTCTTTGTTTAGTTTTGGATTAGTTTATTTGTCTTTGGTTTTTACTTTTGGTTACACTTTTCGTATGATTTGGTTGCTGTGTACTTCTCAAAGAGTTATGTTGGTTGAAAGTTTTAAAAGTAATAATTTCTATTTAAATGGTTCTTTATTGTTGATAAGGTTTGGAGCTGTGGGCTCCGGTGCTGTGTTCCAGTGTCTTATGATGGGGATAAATTTTTACAGTTTTATGTCTGTTCATGTGTTTTATGGTGGGTTGGTTTTGATTAGTTTTTGGTTAGTAAATATTTTCTTTTTGTTTTGGATTTTTAATGAGTCTGTAATTAAGCAAGGTGCTCATGATTTTGTAGGTCAGTTGTGATTTATAAAACCTTTAAGAGGGGGTGTTATTAGTAGGTTATTCTTACACTTTTCTTGTTTGGTGGTGCGTTTTGTGGACATGGGCTGAATTCGGGGGTTTATTTGAAAAGGAGGTCTTAAAAGGTTTTTTAATAAAGGTACTAATTGTGTTCGGTCTGTAAATTTTAATCCTATTGGTTTGCTTTTGTGTTTTAGGATGTTTTTATGGGTTCTTGTGTTTTTCTGGTAGGTTTTGTTTTGGGTTTAGTTGGGAACGATAGGATAATGTTTATGTGTGTGGCTTTTGTTTGTTAGTATTGACGTACAAGTGTTGGAAGCATTTGTTTTTTTTTTATCTGGTTTAGCTTTTCAGTTATCAGTGTTTTATTCTCATCCTTTGGTGTTGGGAATGGGTCTTTTAATCATTGCGGTTGTTATAGGTATGGTTGTTTGTTACTATGGTCCTGTTTTTAGTTTTTGTGTTTTTATGGTAATGGTAGCTGGAGTTTTGGTGGTATTTTCTTATACAATTTCCTTGGTTCCATATAAGGGTTTTGATTTTGAGAAGGGTGAGGAGACGGGGGTTGATATTCCTTTTGGTTCTAATAGTAAGATTTTTAGTTCTTGAGTTGTGTTGGGTTTTTTTTTCCTTGTTTGTCTTGTTTCGGTTGGTGCAAATAGTGCTTATAGAGAGGATTTTCCTTCTATGCTTTTAAACTATACAGAAATTGCTTATTTTACTGAGGATTATTCTGTTGTTATTGTATGGTTATCTGTGTTGTTGTTTTTGGCTATGGTTTTTGGTGCTTCTATATCTAGTTGATATAAAGGGGCTTTGGTGCAATAGTAAGTTTTTAGGGTTGGGTTATTGTATAAAATAAGAGTTTTAAGTTATATTTTAGACTGTAGTATTTCAAGTACTAAAGAGGTGTTTTTTCCATACTCTGTTAGTGAAAGTAAACTAAGGTGTAAGTTGTCTGGCTCATAATCAGGTTATGAATTTATAATTCCTTTCGCTGGATGTTAGGTTTTGAGTGGCGTGTTTTAAGTTTGTTATTAGGTTGTGCAAATGGGTGTTAGTGTTATTGGGTTTGATTGGGGAAATAGCATAGTTAGTGTGTTCTGTTTACACCAGAAAGGTGGTTTATATAATCTTTCTCTTATTATGTTTAAAGTTGCGGTCGAGGTAGATTGGGTTGATGGTGTTGTATTAAATAATGATTTGACTGTGTGGTTCTTTGTAGCTTATATAATTAAAGCGTAAGGTTTTTAACCTTAATAAGCGATTTTATGCCGAAGAAAAGGTAGTTTGGGTTTAGTGAATGTGTTAAAAGTAGGTGTTTCTGTAGTTTAATTAAGAACATAGTTTTGAAGCAGCTAAGGTCGATTTGGTATATTGTTCGTTGAAACATTTGGTGATTGAGGTGGCAGAATAGTATGCGTTAAATTTAAGCTTTAAAGATGAAAAATTTTCCCTTGATAGTGTTTTTTTGGTAAGATAAAAGTAAATAAGATGGTTTTGGTTTGGTGTTTTAAATTAACAATAGTAGTATAAGATAGTATTTCTGTTTTCCAAACAGAAGGTTTCTACAAGAACTGTTGTATGTTTGTGTTAGTAGTTTGTTTTGGTTTTAGTTTAAGGTGTTAATGTTAGTAGGTGTTTTTTTGTGTAAATAAATATATTAAAATGTATAGGGTTTGTTTTAGGGATTAAAAGTTTTAATATAAATGTGCTAATCTGGGGTACCTTGAGTCCGGGAGATGCATGTTTAGAGAGCGGCATATTTGCTTTAATCTGTGTTAGTGCTTATAAACATGATTGCAAAAGTTTCCTTTTTGTTAGGTGAAGTTTTAGATGGTTGGTCTATTTTGAGCTTTTAAAACTAAACAATTTGAGATATAGTGGGGGGGCTATAGCTTTTGTAAATAATTCTTTTATAGAGGGAAAAAGGTGACGTAGAAAGGTAAAATTTTCTGTGTTTTTGGTGGTGTGTTAATTTTGGTGTTTAACACAATGAACTGTGCCCCATGATTGTCTGGACGCAACCAGATATTACCGTGTAATGGCCGCGGAGTAAGAACTTAAGCGGAGCAAGCTTAAGGGGGGGGGAAATAAAGGGGGGGGGATAAAAATATAAAGAAAATTAAAACACAAACAATTTGACAAGAGGAACGTTAATTTTTTAAGTTTTTAAAAACCCTGAGTTTTTCAATTAATTAGTTTATTAACTGGTTTATTAGCAATTTTTAACAAATTTTAACAAGTCAGTCTCGAACCAGTATGTGGTCATTAAGGGTTAAACCAGAGATAGATCAAACTAAACCAAATGAACCATAAATTAACCTAAACTAACCATGGGAGAGAATAAAAGGGAGAATAGAAGGGTTAATGAGGAATTAGTAAAGGTTTGTTATAACTAGTAATTATTTAAGGTTAAAATTATTTGAAGAATAATTACTAGTTATAACAATTTAAAAAAAAAATAAAAAAATGTTACGTTCTTCTTTTTATTTATTGATTAATTCCACAATGTACAAGGGGGAGTCGGTGGCTTGGGAAAGTGAGGTGGGATAGGAGGGTCCCCGTGGGACAGACCCTCCCCCACCTCATCTTTCTTTACCGGACTCCCCTTTGTACATTTTGTGGTCTGTTAATTTTAAATTCAAGTTTTTTAACTAAAAATGGCTTTAGCGTTTTTAGTTATTAGAGCAGTGTTTTTAACACTTTTGCTCTTTTTCTTGAAAAGTTACAGGGCAAAAGTGTTAAAAATACAGCTCTTTTTATTCTAAAATTTTTTGTTTTCTTCTATTGGGGGGGGAGAGGGGGGTCTTAGGGGGGAGAGGGAGGAAAAAGGATTTGGCTATAGTTGGTTATGTTTGGCCAGAGGTAAAATCTGTGTTTTTTTTGGTTTAGTGTCCTTTATGAAGGACTAATAAGAAGGGGGGGGGGCTGTAGATCGTTTTTGTATGGGTTTTTGTTGGAGGGCGGTTGATCGTGCGGTTTTGTGTTGTTTGCTGTGGGAGTTTTTTTTGGGTTTTCTCGTTTTTTTGGCTTGTGTGGTTCAAATTTTTTATATGGAAAATAAATGTTATTGTTTTGCGATTTGAAAGTTAGATTTTAGTGTTCTAAAAAGTTTTTTTAGTGGTTTGAATTTTAAATTTGTGGTTTAAAAGGTGTTTTATCCTTTGTTTTAGGGTTGTCTAGTTCTACTAGGTTTAGGTTGATTTAATTATTTTATATTTTTTAGAGAGTGAAGTTGTTGTGGTTAGGGTTTTAAAACTTAGTTTTATGGGCAGTTAAAGGTAAATATACTTTTAGTTTAGTGAGTTAGGTAGTAAATAGAAAGGGAGGAATGCTGTTAGGGGTTAGGGTTTTAAAACTTAGTTTTATGGGCAGTTAAAGGTAAATATACTTTTAGTTTAGTGAGTTAGGTAGTAAATAGAAAGGGAGGAATGCTGTTAGGGGTTAGGGTTTTAAAACTTAGTTTTATGGGCAGTTAAAGGTAAATATACTTTTAGTTTAGTGAGTTAGGTAGTAAATAGAAAGGGAGGAATGCTGTTAGGGGTTAGGGTTTTAAAACTTAGTTTTATGGGCAGTTAAAGGTAAATATACTTTTAGTTTAGTGAGTTAGGTAGTAAATAGAAAGGGAGGAATGCTGTTAGGGGTTAGGGTTTTAAAACTTAGTTTTATGGGCAGTTAAAGGTAAATATACTTTTAGTTTAGTGAGTTAGGTAGTAAATAGAAAGGGAGGAATGCTGTTAGGGGTTAGGGTTTTAAAACTTAGTTTTATGGGCGGTTAAAGGTAAATATACTTTTAGTTTAGTGAGTTAGGTAGTAAATAGAAAGGGAGGAATGCTGTTAGGGGTTAGGGTTTTAAAACTTAGTTTTATGGGCAGTTAAAGGTAAATATACTTTTAGTTTAGTGAGTTAGGTAGTAAATAGAAAGGGAGGAATGCTGTTAGGGGTTAGGGTTTTAAAACTTAGTTTTATGGGCAGTTAAAGGTAAATATACTTTTAGTTTAGTGAGTTAGGTAGTAAATAGAAAGGGAGGAATGCTGTTAGGGGTTAGGGTTTTAAAACTTAGTTTTATGGGCAGTTAAAGGTAAATATACTTTTAGTTTAGTGAGTTAGGTAGTAAATAGAAAGGGAGGAATGCTGTTAGGGGTTAGGGTTTTAAAACTTAGTTTTATGGGCAGTTAAAGGTAAATATACTTTTAGTTTAGTGAGTTAGGTAGTAAATAGAAAGGGAGGAATGCTGTTAGGGGTTAGGGTTTTAAAACTTAGTTTTATGGGCAGTTAAAGGTAAATATACTTTTAGTTTAGTGAGTTAGGTAGTAAGTAGAAAGGGAGGAATGCTGTTAGGGGTTAGGGTTTTAAAACTTAGTTTTATGGGCAGTTAAAGGTAAATATACTTTTAGTTTAGTGAGTTAGGTAGTAAATAGAAAGGGAGGAATGCTGTTAGGGGTTAGGGTTTTAAAACTTAGTTTTATGGGCAGTTAAAGGTAAATATACTTTTAGTTTAGTGAGTTAGGTAGTAAATAGAAAGGGAGGAATGCTGTTAGGGGTTAGGGTTTTAAAACTTAGTTTTATGGGCAGTTAAAGGTAAATATACTTTTAGTTTAGTGAGTTAGGTATAGTAGGCAGAGAGGTGGTGTTGGTTTATTTAGATAAAGAGGTGTATTTGGCACAAAAAATTTTGAATTTTTAGGAAATCTTTTATAAGGTTCTTTATTATCGCTGGAGTTGTGTGTGTTGTTTCTGTTTATGGTTTGTCTGTTGTATTTTGTTGTAGTGGTGGTTGTTTATTTTAGCCTGTATTATATAGCGAGCAGCGTAGTGTTTTATTATTAGGTGGGTGGCGTAAAAATTAGCGTGTGCGATTTCGGCTCGTAAGGAGTAAGGGTTTACCCCACTTTATTGGTATAATAGGGTTAAAGTGTGGTTGTTGATTGAGTTGTTTTTGTGTTATTGGTAAGCTTTAGTTTATTTTGGAGAATGTTCGATTGTTAATCGAAAGGGGTTTTAAAAACAGGCTTAGATAGTCGGTGTTGTTGGATCTGTAGTTAAAGTTTATAATAGGGGTTTTGTAAACCTCAGTTAAATGGTATTTTTGGGTCTAGCTGAGGTTTATAGTTTTATATAAGGTTTAGGAGATGTGTATTTTAGATGAGATGTGTTGGCTTTCAGCATTATATTAGCTATAATAAAACATTGATCTTGCATGAAATTTAAAGAGTTCTTGAGAGGGGAGTACGGTTAGAAAGGGTTTTAATAGTTCTTTTGTAATTGGTTGTATCTATTAGTTGAGGTCTCAATACGTTAGGGGCGTTACATTGATGGATGATTTATTTCTCAACATCAGCAGTTAGGATTTGGATATTATAGAAATATAGACTAGGCAATTGTTTTTAGGAGGGATGAATGATGTGCCAGCATTCGCGGTTAAACATCGTCTTCAAGTTAATATATAATCGTGGAACAGTAAGGTTGAAATAGTTAAAAAGTTTTGTTGGCAGATTTAACGGTGAAATGTGTAAATAATCTAGGTTAAATGTAGTGGTTCATGGTAAATTTTTTTTATTTTGGACTACTGTTTGGCTGTGCCATGTACTGTAAGACTTTAAAAATTTAAGCTGAGGAAGCTGTGTATTAAAGACAAGGATTAGAGACCCTTTTATTTAGGCTGAAGCTAGGTTTTCCATGGGTATGATGAACGTTATAATAAGTTTAGTAGCTTATGAGAGTTGGCGGCATTTTGCAACCTTTTAGGGGAACTTGGCGTTTAAACCGATGATCCTCGAAAATCTTACCTCTAATTTTCCTTTCATACCGCCGTTGTCAGCGAGTTTTGAAAAATTGATTCGCGTATACAAAGTCTAAAATTAGTTTAGTGAAATATTTTTTTTGTGAGAATTCAGGTAGACGTGTAGGTGTTTTAGAGGGATTAGCTGAGTTACAATTATTGAATAATAGCGGATGAATAAGTTTGTCTACTAGTGTATAGTTTACTAAGTTGGGTTGGGTGTTTTCTTGTGCTAGAGCTTCTGAAAAGTATCTTTGAAGATGGACTTTATAGTAAAATTTTTTATAAGCAAGAAGTTTGAATTGAGTAAAAAAAATGTGTACAAATCGCCCGGTGTCCTTCTCGTAAGAAGAGGTAAGCCGTAACATAGTGATGCTAGTAGAAACTGGCGTCGATGATAACAATAACGGTTAGGGTTGTTGGTCGCTGCTTGAGTTGTGGTTTGGTCGGAAAAATTTTCCTATTGTTGTGTAGAGTTATATATAGTGTGTATTTTATTTGTGGTCTAGTAAGGCGTAGTCCTGTAGTTTAATATGTAAAATTTTAAGGTGCAAACTTAAGGAAAGCTACTGTGCTCTGGACTTTTTGACTCGTGAGGTTTGATCTGGAAAGGCGTCTGTTGAAGTGTTAAGTTGTAACCTTAATTATAGGATTAAAGTTTCCTTCTTTCTATTTAAATTTATTTAAATTGGCGGTGGTTGTTTGTTAAGTGTGTTGAGAGGTGTAGGTCGTAAAAAGATTTCTAATCTTTTGTACAAGCAGTTCGACTCTGTTTACTTCTTTATGGCTCGAACAGGGTATCAATTATTAAGGCCTAGGCCTTGGCCTATTTCGGCGGCAGCTGCTGTTATAGGTTTGTGTGCTACTCTTCTTATTTTTTGTGGTGAAGGGGTGAGTTGAATTTTTTGAGGTTCTCTTTCTGTTTCTTTTAGTTTGTTTATTTTTGTTCTATGCAACTGGTGAAGTGATGTTGTGAAGGAAAGGACTTACCTTGGTGAGTGAAGTAGTTATGTTGTTCGTACTTATGCTTGGGGGTTTCGTTTTTTTATTATTTCTGAGGCTTTTTTCTTTGCGGGTTTGCTTGGTTCTTTTGTTTTTTACGGTGTTGGGGAGAGTTCTATTCATGGGGTTGGGTTTTGGCCTCCTCGTGGGATTAAACCTTTGGTACCGTGAAAAATAGCTCTTTTGAACACTGCTACTTTGGTGGGGTCTAGGGCTACTGCTAATTGGGCTCTTAAGTTTGTTCAGGCTCATAACACTTTAAATTTTGACATGGAGGTGAAAAAAAGTGAAATTAAGCGTTTTAGTAAGTCTGGTAAAAAATTGGCGGGGGGAACAGTAGATACTTACTATTACCAGGATCGTGCTGTGGTGGCTTTTATTGTTACTATTATTTTAGGTGTATCTTTTACTTTTTTACAAGCTTTAGAGTATTATTGGGCTTCTTTTTCTTTTGGAGATGGTATTTATGGGTCTACTTTTTATCTTTTGACTGGTTTTCATGGTCTTCATGTAGTTATTGGAACTATTTTTCTAGTGGTCTGTTTGATTCGTCTTGTTAAATTTCATTTTAGTTATAATCACTTTTATGTTGGTGTTTGGGCAGCTGTATGGTATTGACATTTTGTTGATCTTGTTTGGGTGTTTGTTTATGGTTTAGTTTATATTTGAGGTTATTGAGGTTATAGGTAGTGGGTGTATAAGGTGGTGCGGTACTTTAATTTAAAAGGTTAGGTTTGCAACTTAAGATTGAGGCTTATGTAGGTCTTCCGTGCTGGGATGTTTATGGTGAAAGTTTTGTGTTTTATTAGGCGTGTTAGGCTTGGAAAATATAGTGTAAATTTTCTGATGAAAAAATTGATTGGACAGTTAGCTTTTTTTATTAACAGGTTTTTCTTTTGGTTTAAAAGAGTTTATTTAGTTACTAAACAGGTAGCTAGAGGGTTCTTGTGTAGCTGTGTTTTTAATTTTAAACGTTTTGTTAATGTTTTTTTTCGTTTTGGTCATTCTTTTGGTTTTAGGAAGAAT